CAAAGGAAATAGATCTATTTTTTTGACAAACAATATTTCTTTTTAATCCTTTGCATTTATTTTTGCATTCAAAGAACAGAAAAAAATATGATTCAACCTCAAACCTATTTGACTGTAGCAGACAACAGCGGAGCTAAAAAATTGATGTGTATTAAAATCATAGGAGCTAGCAATCGTCGATATGCTCGGATTGGCGATGTTATTGTTGCTGTGATCAAAGAAGCAATACCAAATTCGCCCTTAGAAAGATCAGAAGTAATAAGAGCTGTAATTGTACGTACCTGTAAAGAACTCAAACGTGACAACGGTATGATAATAAGATATGATGACAACGCTGCAGTTATCATTGATCAAGAAGGAAATCCAAAAGGAACTCGAGTTTTTGGTGCGATTGCCCGAGAATTAAGACAAAAATTTACTAAAATAGTTTCATTAGCACCTGAAGTATTATAAGAATAAGAATTCGGATATTTGAATGAGATAGTAGACTGTATGTCATGTATATGCTTTTCATTTTAACTTTTTTTTTATTAAAAAAAAATTCAAAATAACAGAAATAAAAAAATTAAGAAAAAAACATGTTGATTATATAAAAATTTGGAGACACCGCGTATTTTAGTTCATTATGGGTAGAGACACTATTGCTGATATAATAACCTCTATACGAAATGCTGACATGAATAGAAAAGGAACGGTTCGAATAGCATCGACTAACATCACTGAAAACATTGTTAAAATACTTTTACGAGAAGGCTTTATTGAAAACGTGAGAAAACATCAAGAAGGAAACAAATATTTTTTGATTTTAACTCTGCGACATAGAAGAAATAGGAAAGGACCATATCGAAATACTTTATATTTAAAAAGAGTCAGTCGCCCCGGTCTACGAATCTATTCTAACTATCAAGGAATTCCTCGAATTTTAGGCGGAATGGGCATTGTAATTCTTTCTACCTCTCGTGGTATAATTACAGATCGAGAGGCTCGACGCGAAGCAATTGGCGGAGAAATTTTATGTTATATATGGTAATCCCTCTAATATCAAATATCTGAATTAGATCCAAAATTGCCTCTATTGTGAACAAAAAAAGACAAAGGACAAGTTCTCTAATATCTTTAATCTATTAGTTAATCTGTTAAGGAGGTTTTACCTGGAATGAAAGAACAAAAAACGATTCATTATAATTTGATTACTCAATCGCTCCCTAACGGTATGTTCTGGGTTCCCCTAGATTTTTTATAATGAAAATTGGATTGTATGTTTTATTTCCTAAAAGATACGCCGTAGTTCTATCCAGGCCCTACTGGGGGGGAAAATTGAAATAAGCCTTAGGTTATAGATATAATTTATAGACTTCGCACTAAGGATTCAAATGATTAAGTGGTTTTTCAACCCCAACACGCTTTCTCGCGAGAATACAATTCAAAATTTCAAATATCAAGAAACTTATTTTCTTCCAAGAACTAGATTCAGAATTTAAAGTAAGGAAAAAATATGAAAATAAGGGCTTCTGTTCGTAAAATTTGTGAAAAATGTCGTCTGATCCGCAGACGGGGACGAATTATAGTAATTTGTTCTAACCCAAAACATAAACAACGACAGGGATAACCACTGTACTATACTAAAAATAGTCAAAGGCACTCTCTTAAGTAATGTAAAAAAAAATGAAGAATTTGTTTTGACATCAAATGGATATATCCATATATCTCTGACTCATATTTATGAAATGCTAAAATATGGCAAAACCTATACCAAAAATTGGTTCACGTAGAAATGGACGTCTTAGTTCGCGTAAAAGTGCACGGAAAATACCAAAAGGCATTATCCATGTTCAAGCAAGTTTCAACAATACCATTGTTACTGTTACAGATGTACGAGGTCGGGTTGTTTCTTGGGCTTCCGCCGGCACTTCTGGATTCAGAGGTACAAAAAGGGGAACACCGTTTGCGGCTCAAACCGCGGCGGGAAATGCTATTCATAAAGCGGTTGACCAGGGCATGCAACGAGCAGAAGTCATGATAAAGGGTCCTGGTCTTGGAAGAGATGCAGCATTACGAGCTATTCGTAGAAGCGGTATATTATTAAGTTTTGTGCGGGACGTAACCCCTATGCCACATAATGGCTGTAGGCCTCCTAAAAAAAGACGTGTGTAAAAACAACATTCAAGAGAAATAAACGATTCAACGATATTTATAATTTATAATATTACTATGTTTCGAGAGAAAATAAAAGTATCGACTCGGACACTGCAGTGGAAGTGTGTAGAATCAAGAACAGATAGTAAATGTCTTTTTTATGGACGCTTTATTCTTTCTCCACTTATGAAAGGGCAAGCTGACACAATCGGCATTGCGATGCGAAGAGCTTTACTTGGCGAAATGGAAGGAACATGTATCACACGTGCAAAATCTGAGAAAATACCACATGAATATTCTACCATCGTAGGTATTCAAGAATCAGTCCATGAAATTTTAATGAATTTTAAAGAAATTCTATTGA